CTTGATAGGAATTCTCTTGTTAAGACCCCATGAACCGATTGAAACCCCAGATTCATACTAGAACCGCGATGATTCGATAAAACCCTCAAGCTAAGTCCAACAATTCTCTGAGTAAGAACCATTGTATCATCACTTATTCAATGAATAAGAATAGATATAATAAAAAAAAACACTTGCTCTGTGATCAAAACAAAATAAGCATGAACAGGAGTTTGAAAGATTTTTTGGAGTCCGGCCGCGAGGTCTGAATATTAAGTATGAATCATAGTTCTAATACTTCGTAATCTGTTTCATATAGTTCGTGCTCCAGATACTAGAATGAATATCTGACGAGGGAAAGCATCTCTATCAAGATGACAGACCTGTTCTATGTACTATCAATAGGATCCATTCTAACAAGTCACACACTCATATTCCGGAAATACAGAAACAAAGAAATTCTGCGGTCGAACTGCCAAAACGGACCCAAAATACAAGCCTAAACGCTTCGCTTTAGAATGAAAGGGAAAGCTAGGACTTAATGATTCTGAGAAATCTAATTCATTGAAATTCCGTCTAGTAAAACGGAAGAATTATAAATCTCTAAAATAATAGATAGAAATATTGCAAATAAGGCCATTGCGACTCCCATCAATGGAGTAGTTCCCCATCCAGGAGCTACTTTACCATATTCCGAATTCAATGGTTTCAATAATCCCCCTACACCAGTTCGTTTTGGACGAGATCTAGAACTACCTTCAACGCTTTGTGTAACCATAAATCCTATTTTGTATTCATTGAGATCTGTTGACTTTGTATACAATTTCATTGTAAATAAGTAATCTTATCTCATAGATCCATTGTGGTCTTGAAATTATATAATAATGGAAATAGCAACCCTAATTGCCATCTTTATATCTGGTTTACTTGTAAGTTTTACTGGGTATGCCTTATATACTGCTTTTGGGCAACCTTCTCAACAACTAAGAGATCCATTCGAGGAACACGGGGACTAGTTGAAGTAATGAGTCTCCAAATATTGGGAGGCTCATTACTTCAAGCGAGATAATGAAAAATCATTTCATCTTTTTAGTTGGAACTTTAGGTGGTTCTCGAAAAAAGATAGCGAAAAAAATTATCCCTAGAGTCGAGACTAAGAGGAATGTATAAACCAATGCTTCCATAGATTTGATTGTGGTTTACAATTATAGCTTCCATACCTGTTTATTTGGAGCCATCTCCTGGATTAAAGAAGGAGCAAGACTCAAAGACAAGTCGGCGATTCAGATCAAAATTTCTCCGATAACCCATGTCAAAAAATAGATAAGGGAGCAATGTTGTATCAAACTACTTGTCTTTTTGTAGTTGGATCCCCTATTTTTTGGAATGCTCCAAATTCTACTTGAGCGTCCAAATCTGGATCAATACCAGCAAAAACATCTCTGAACAGGGTTCTAGCGCCATGCCAAATGTGCCCAAAGAAGAAGAGCAGAGCAAATGAAGCATGTCCAAAAGTAAACCAACCCCTTGGACTACTACGAAAAACACCATCGGATTTCAAAGTAGCACGATCTAATTCAAAGATTTCACCCAATTGAGCACGTCTAGCATATTTTTTAATAGTAGCGGGATCACTATAACTGACGCCATTGAGTTCGCCGCCATAGAACTCAACAGTTACACCTACTTGCTCGACACTATACTTCGATTCCGCCCTTCGAAAAGGAACATCGGCTCTAACAATTCCGTCACCGTCGACCAAAACAACTGGAAATGTTTCAAAAAAAGTAGGCATACGACGCACAAAAAGTTCACGGCCTTCTTTATCTCTAAAGATAGGATGCCCTAACCACCCAACAGCGATTCCATCCCCGTTATCCATCGAACCCGCTCTGAACAATCCGCCTTTTGCCGGATTATTCCCAATGTAATCATAAAAAGCTAATTTTTCAGGAATTTTAGACCAAGCTTCGGATAAACTTTGATTCTCGGCTAGCCCAGCAACAACTCTTCGATATATTTCTTGCTGGAAATATCCCTGATCCCATTGATAACGAGTGGGACCGAATAATTCAATAGGAGTAGTTGCTGAACCATACCACATAGTTCCAGCAACAACAAAAGCCGCAAAAAAGACAGCAGCAATACTACTGGAAAGGACGGTTTCAATATTTCCCATACGCAATCCTTTGTATAGACGTTGTGGCGGACGGACACTAAGATGAAATAGTCCCGCTAATATGCCCAATGTCCCTGCTGCAATATGATGAGAGGCTATTCCTCCCGGAGCAAAAGGATCAAAACCTCCCACACCCCACGCTGGATTTACGGATTGGACCTTTCCGGTTAGTCCATAAGGATCGGACACCCAGATTCCAGGACCGTACAATCCTGTTACATGGAATGCGCCAAACCCAAAGCAAGCCACTCCTGAGAGAAATAAATGAATTCCGAAGATCTTGGGCAAATCCAAAGAAGGGTTTCCTGTACGTTCATCAGTAAATATTTCTAGATCCCAATACACCCAATGCCAGATGGCTGCCAAGAAGCACAATCCAGAAAACACAATATGTGCCCCGGCCACACCTTCGTAACTCCAAATACCCGGATTCGTTATAGTCCCGCCTGTGATAGTCCAACCGCCCCATGAATCGGTTATTCCTAAACGAGTCATAAAGGGTATAACGAACATACCTTGTCTCCACATTGGGTCGAGAACGGGGTCAGAGGGATCAAAAACTGCTAATTCATATAGAGCCATCGAACCAGCCCAACCAGCAACCAGAGCCGTATGCATTATATGGACAGCCAGCAAACGACCGGGATCATTCAATACGACGGTATGAACGCGATACCAAGGCAAACCCATGGAAAATACCCCTTTATCAACAAAAAATAGACACTATGTAACTTTATTGCATTGGAAAACTCTACTATGGACCTCCCCCTTTCAGTGCATTATCTGAGAGAAAGGATTAATCTTTGTTCCAGTCTTTTAGTAATAATAAAGGAACAATTCGAATTCTGTTCGTAGGAACAAAGAGAAGCAAATCTATTTTATACCCGATAAGTACCAATACGCAATGGGGGGTTGATATCATTTTATATGATCGTATTCCTTTATCTTTCAAAGTGCCTCAATTTCTGTTATTTTATTCATTCTGTCTTGCTTGAGTTTATTTATAAATTTATCTAATCTATGGCTAAAATATAAGAGAAAAGACAATATTATTAAAAAAATAAACCCATTATTACGATTCCACATCAAAGTGAGATAATAGTACTTCATTTTTTCTTTCATTTTATGCCTATTGGTGTTCCAAGAATACCCTTTCGAAATCCTGGGGAAAACGCTTCATCCTGGGTTGACATATAGTGCGACTTGTCAGATATAATGGGTCATATGGGATTTCCCCGTTTTCTCCCCCGATTGAGATATCCTTCTGCTTCGCCCAAAAAGGATTGATCGAATCATCCAAAATTTGGAGCGTGAAGTACAATGAAATAAAATAATATTTTTTTTGTTGGGAGGTATCCAGATTAATATTATCTATTAGAATCAAATTTATGGTTGGCTTGTTTGTTTGGACTAATAAAAAAATGCGGTATCCAGGCTCCGTTTAAAAAAAACCCAATTGGTAATAGATTATCTATGATTACTACTTGTATCATATTTGACAATTAAAGTAATTTCCAACTGTTAATCAAAATTACGTGACTAATATGATCAATACGTCGAATATTTGACGGAAGACATGAAATGAATTGAAAAAAAAAAAAAAGAAGTCTTCGCAAAAAGACGTGGTAATAGGGGCTTTTGCTCTATATGTGCAAATAAAAATCGGGTGGATCTTTACTCGGAGTAGAGCATAAACCTAAAAGAATTGAAGAGGACCATTCAGTAACAAGAGAATGACATCATGATTTAGATTGGATCTCGATGAAACAATACATCAAAAAGAAGTTAGTTTCGAAAAGTTTAGTAAATGCCCCTTTTTTAGGTAAACAGGCCAAAATTCATTTTTCAAGAAAAATGGAAGAAAAATTTCTTCGTTAGAATAGAAAATTAGAAAGAGCCTCTTAGGAAAAAATAAGGAGAGCTAGGATCTACACATTGATTCTTATTTGTTTTCGCGATTTTTGTTGAACCGTATGCATCAAAGGATGCATGTACGGTTCCGAAAGGATCGAATTTTATCCTAATCAACCGACTTTATCGAGAAAGATTACTTTTTTTAGGCCAAATAATTAATACTCATCTCGCGAATCAACTTATTGCTCTTATATTATATCTAACTATGGAGAGTGATACCAAAGATCTTTATTTGTTTATCAACTCTCCAGGCGGATGGGTAATACCTGGAATAGCTCTTTATGATACTATGCAATTTGTGCGACCAGATGTACAGACAATATGCCTGGGATTAGCCGCTTCAATGGGATCTTTTATCCTGGTCGGAGGAAAAATTACCAAACGTTTAGCATTCCCTCACGCTTGGCGCCAATGAGTTTTTTTTTTGAGAGAAAAAAGACTATGCCTTCACCATATAAAAAATTTTTCAGTAATAATAGCATGGCACTTCGAATTCGATAGAAACAAAATTGTATTGTTTTTGAAAAAACAATTAAAAAATCATTAAATTATGTATCGAAAGAGTAGTATGAAAAAGGGTATTGCCGATTTTTTCTTATCTATCGGAGGCCTGTTTCAGTGTCACAAACCTTTTTTTTTGTTTTCACACCCAAACCCAAAGAAAGGCTATTTTGGCTATGTTCAGAAAGAAAAGAATACAAAAAAAAGAAACTTTGGGATTGCTGAATCACAAATGAAATAAAAAGAAATAATAAAGATATAAAGCAACGGAACCGTCATAGTATTTTTTTTAACTCCTAAAAAAAAAAGGAAGGGCGGTTATTAGATCATTTGCCAATCTGGGTCTGATCTATTAAAGAGCCGTATGCAATGTGCAAACCATGCATGTACGGTTGGTCAATTCTATCGTTTTTTCTTATTTTTTTTTTTTTTATCTTCTACTGCCTTAATCGAATAACCATTTATTATGTTCTATCATTAGGGTAATGATCCATCAGCCTTTTAGTGCTTTTTTTATGGCACAAGTAGGAGAATTTGTCCTGGAAGCGGAAGAACTGCTGAAGCTGCGCGAAACCATCACAAGGGTTTATGTACAAAGAACGGGCAAACCCTTATGGATGGTATCCGAAGACATGGAAAGGGATGCTTTTATGTCAGCAACAGAAGCCCAAGCTCATGGAATTGTTGATCGTGTAGCGGTTGAAAAATAGCAAAGATTTCACATAAATCACATTTAAAATCCAATTTTGAAATTTTCATTTTAATATTTAACAAATTTTAATATTTAACTTTCTATTTAGTATATTAAATTGACTAAAATTTATATTTATAAAAATAGATTCTATTCAAAGAAATCATAATCATCCGGTTAGGATCAATCTAAACCATCCCCGTTCGATATATGATTCAGATACGATTTCGATGCCAACTCTTAAACAACTTATTAGGAATACAAGGCAGCCAATAAAAAATGTCACGAAATCCCCCGCTCTTAGGGGATGTCCTCAGCGCCGAGGAACATGTATTCGGGTGTATGTGCGACTCGTTCAGATCCTGGACTGGGACAAAAGAAAAAAATTCCAGTATTCAATGATCGGTACAGTACCAACGAATAGGATAGAATGGAGTTCCTCCATTCACGATCTAAAAAAAAGATCTACCATATCTTGTTATTGTGTATATTGTGGACTAAATTTTTGGTTTCCATTGGGACAAACACGTGTACCCCTTAATTTTTCAATTTAAGATGAAAAGAATTACCCATTGGTAGCAACTGATTATCCAGGGAAATTCTTTTTTATTTAAAAAGCAGAAAAATTATGCCCAGACTTTTGCAAGAACGGACTCAGAGGGTCAGCTCCCCAACAAATCTTCATAATTAAATACCGTTACTGTATTGGGTGGATCTCCTTGTGAAAGGTCTATTACTGGATAATCCCATGGGTAGAGTCAAAGAGTGTGAACTGTATGAACTGTACAAGTTAATATATTGATTAAATGAAGAACGAAGAAAGCGGCTCCGGTGTATAGAGAGGTCCTTACCGTTTAATTTAAGAAGTAACCATATAAACGATGGAACCCACCATTTCTTTATCCATTTATATTTACTGTGCTTTTTTTCGAGGCATTGATAAAATGCCTCAAACAAAATCGTGGTTGGGAAGGTTATTGTAGCAAAAGCCATTGGAGTTTTGACCTTATACATTGGAAGAACCCGTTTTGTTAATTAATAGGCTAGTAAAGAAAATAAAGAGTAACTGAAAGAAAGCAAATCGATCAGTTATTCCTCAAAGTCTCATTTATTCAATGACCAGAATTAGACGAGGATATATAGCTCGGAACCGTAGAACAAAAATTCGTTTATTTTCCTCAAGCTTTATGGGGGCTCGTTCAAGACTTACTCGAACTATTACTCAACAGAAAATACGAGCTTTGGTTTCGGCTCATCGGGATAGAGATAGGCAAAAGAGAGATTTTCGTCGTTTGTGGATCACGCGAATAAATGCAGTAATTCGCGAAAGGTTGGTATCTTATAGTTATAGTATATTAATGCACAATTTGTACAAGAGGCAGTTGCTTCTTAATCGTAAAATACTTGCGCAAATGGCTATATTAAATAAAAAAAGTCTTTATATGATTTCCAATGAAATAATAAAATAAGGCAATTGGAAGGAATCGCTCGAGATGTTTTAAATGGAGTTCCCTTAATAATGAACTCAGGGAAGGTAGAGTAGAAATTTGTATTATAGAATAAGATACGATACAGTCGTTAAAATGAACAAACACGTTCAATAAAAAAAGATTGATTCCTTGTTCTTACCCAGTTTTTTTCTTACAACCTGTATTTTAAACAAAAAAGAAATCCTTATTTGAATTCGGATTGGGAGTTTGATTCTATTGAAGAGTAAGCCTATTGATTTGATTTCGGGTTCTAAGACCAGCAGTTCTAGCAGTCGACTCGCCTTTTTCAAATTGTTTTTCATTATTAAGAAAAGGTAACAAAGATAAAATACGAGCTTGTTTGATAGCAATAGTAATTAATCGTTGTTGTTTTAAGGTCAATCGATTTACCCGTCTAGATAATATTTTTCCTTGTTCACTAATAAATCGACTAATTAAACTCATGTTTCTATAAACAATTCGATCCCCCGATTTGATCGGGGGCAAACGCCTACGCAAAGAACGCTTGGACTTATGAAAAAGTCGCTTGAATTTATGCATGTTTTGTTTATTCCTTATCCAAAAAATCCTATTTCGTTTGATCAAACCTAAAATGATTTAGAATTAAGAAATAGAATTTGTTTTTTTTTTTAGAGATTCTATAATATATATTCTATGCTATTAATTTTTTCATATATGTTATATTAATTATGTGTTATTAACTATCTAAGATATAGTTAATATCTCTTTTTTCAGGTTCGAGTGACACGAAGGTGATCGATTCTATCTATTTCTTTATCTCCCCGTGAATTCGATGTTTGTAACAATAGGGACAGAATTTTCTCAATTCCAATCGACCGGGCGTATTGTGTCGATTTTTTTGAGTAATATATCTGGAAATGCCTCTTGATTTCTTATTAACACTAACACCCTGTCGAACACACTTGGTGCATTCCAAAATAACTCTTACTCGGGCATCTTTACTCCTGGCCATGAACCCCCTTTTGGTTTTTCTATTCACTTAACTGTTCTATTTTTCGATCCGAATCGAAGAAAAAGAAAGGAAAGAAAAAAATGGAAGTTGCGAGCTTGAAATCCAATTTATGAAAGATTTCGTTGCAATCAATATATTATATTAATAATAAGTAATACAATGGGTTTAATTATTCTAAGTATTTCCTAGTTAGATTGAGAAGTGAAGTATAGTATTTCATTTAATAAGTGTATCTTTATGATACTGTTGCCATAACCACATTTCCATTTTCGTTATCACTATTTAAGCCTGGGGCAAGTTCCGTCTTTTACTGAGGTTGACTAAAATTTTATTCTTTCTCTTTTCTAACTTAATTCTACTTCTAAATATAATAAAATAGAATAATAAACCAACAAAGAAAAGAAAGAGTAGGGAGGGGAGAAGTACTAGTCACAGATATTGCGTTCTATCTCCAATCTTCTTCAATCCCTACTCTGCCAACAGTTAGACCAATAAAATAACTAGAATGAAAAAAAAGGGAATGTCAACGCATCTGGGAAAAAACGATTAATCTCTATCAATAGACCTGCTAAACACCCAAACCATAAAGTACTTAGTACCGGTGCCGCGGAAAGATATGTTTTTAGATCCCGCATTTTAGAACCTCCTGCTTTATTGTAATACATAAACAAAATAGCTATATGATCAAATGTATATGTAATTAGGAACCACTTGTATTTGTACATGGACTCCCTAGGAAATGTACAAGGATTTAGTAGCTAAAATTTTCCTCTTCTTTTGTAAAATCTTAAAAGAAAAAAAAGAAGGTCCCTTCCGCCTGAACCTTCAGCAATTTGAAGGTGGTTTCATATATATATTTATATTTCATACGTGTGTCGATTTATTATTATATGTTATCTGATATGAGACCAAAGACAAAGAATAAATCGAGATATCATTTTTCTATGGAAATAAAGATAAAGATATGGAAAACAAAATGGGGATTCTCTACAATGACACTGTAAATTAAGTAAATTAATCGAAAGGGGTGTAGCGCAGCTTGGTAGCGCGTTTGTTTTGGGTACAAAATGTCACAGGTTCAAATCCTGTCATCCCTACTTATTTCTTCTCCTCGGAACAGTAACGAGAGATCAATTGAGATCGATTCAAAATTGGACATAGGCGCTCTTTCATTATATCCTGCTATTGCTATATAGGATAGCATATGTAGGCATATGCACGATGTGTTGGAGCTACAAAAAGAATCCCTTTCCTGACATTCGTTTTTTATTGTGGTAAGAAAGCGCTCTTAGTTCAGTTCGGTAGAACGTGGGTCTCCAAAACCCGATGTCGTAGGTTCAAATCCTACAGAGCGCGATTCCGTTCTTGTTTTGTTAGGTCAAAATTACATGGCAATAATGGAACAGACTCTCAATTTGACCTTTTCGGGATTAAAGTAAAGAAAGAGCACGGTCAATCAAAAAAATCGACCTTAATTAATCAAAGGTCCAGCTGATCACCCCGTCTATATTGTAAATATGCAGTTACAAATAACCCAGCCAAAGTAATAGGAATTAGACCTAACACGATTCCAAATAGAAAAACTTCAATCATTTCCATTTTTTCTTTGAAAAGAGAAAAAGAAAGGTAATATCTATCCTTAAATATTAATCTGTATTACTCATGAATCTCAATGACCCAGAATTGGAAATTTGCACCTATAGAATAGATGGAATACTGCAGAAATTTTTCTTTTTATTTTATGAATTGCTCATTCAATTCATTTTAAATAAGTCGTATCTTACTCAGACCAATAAATAGAACGGAGGTTATAGTTAAAGCCGCTAGTAGAAAACCGAAATAACTAGTTATCGTAGGCATGAAGAAGCTAAAGGAAATATGCTATTTTTAGACATATGCTTGTAAAGTACTTGCCTAAGTAGATGTTTTTAAAGGACTTCCTTAAATATATTAAATATATGTTCAAATTTTTGAAAGATATGAGAATAAGAAAAAATACCAATTGAACGAATAAGTTCAAGTGAAAGTTTTTGAATTTATCAATTAGAATCAGTCGAGGTTCTAGACGGCAATAACAAAAATAGAGTGACAAAGGGAAAAAAATTCATCATCTGTAACAGTTATTCCTTCCCTAATTACGAATCAAGAGATTCATTGGACAACTCTTAAAAAAACTAATACTCATTTTTTAAATACTAATACGAACGAACCCGTCTTGTATAATTTTATTCAAAAAATGAAACTTTCTTTGACTCACTATGGAATAAAATTTG